TCTAAAAAATATTCTTCAATATTGTTTTGCTTCTTTAATTCAAAATATTGTTTTGAATTTGCTGGGCTAAAATTTAAAAAATTATCATCCTGCTCTTGCTTTGCCTTGCTATTTTGATTTTCACTAAAATTTTGTTTTATATTCAAATTAAAAAAAAGTAAGTTGCTTGGGATAAACCAAGGTTTCTCTTTATATTTATGATATAGTATCACAAACTCTGGAAAGAAAAAAACTTTCGGATTTGATATGAGGTGATTTAAAATTAAGAATTTTTCATTCATTCCCATCCAATCAAAAGATATTTCCATCCAATCAAAAAAGACCCTTTTGTAATTGATTTCGCAATTTGAATCAATTGGAAGATAAAAAATATGAAATTGATCCTTTATTTGGTCCTTATTAGTTTCAACCTGAATTTTTGTATTAAATTTCCACCCCAAATATTTTCTATCCGTATTTTTTTCCATATATATAATATCACTTTTTCCTAGATAATTCTTCATAGGAATATTCTTGAGTATGTTAAAAAAGTTTTCTTTATTTCTGGTGGAATTTTCCTGCTTCTTATTTCTTTCGAATGATGTTCTATAAATACAGGATTTCTTCTTAGTTTCAGAATGAATATATTTATATGATAAAAGATCATATCTATAGTTTTTTTCAAAATTATCCTCTTTATTTGATAATAAATAGACTTTCAAATTTTGTTTTTTTTTGTAATCAAAAAAAGGGTCTTTTTCATAGGAATACCATTTCTTTAAATCATTATTTTGAGAGGTATTTATCCCATTTCGCCATTTTTGGGGGACTAATCTAGACCATGTAATCTGAGATAAATCGTATTGATAATGACCTCTTAACCAGTTTTTCCATAGATTCATTCCATAATTTGGAAGTTTATTATGTCTTATTTCGGAATCAAATATTCCTTGTCTTCCAAAAAAATCCTTTATTTCATTCTTAAGAAAAAAAGATGGTCCATTATATTGAAGAATAGATCTTACCTTATTGAAGTTAATTGCTTGGGTTTGTGATAATTTTAAAAATACATATTTTTGTGACAAGTCAGATAAAAAAAAAAAAATATGTGACTTTCGCTTACTATTTCTAAGATTATCAAATATCTTTTTTATAGTCATAGGCGAAATAAAGTCAATTTGATTTTGTTTTGTTTTATTAATCCTTTCTTGATCTTGATTTCTTTTATTATTGTCAATGTATTTCTCAACAATTTTTTTTGTTGATTCCATAAAAAGGTATAGAGTGATTCTGCGCATATTAATGATACATAGAAAGATATCAATGTATATTTTTTCAATGCAAAATTGAATTAATAATTCAATATTTTTTCTTTTTAATAGTTTCCAAATTTTTGGGGGTGATTCTCCATTATTCTTTTTATTTTTTTTCATTTTTTCTATTTGATTTCTGATTGTGTTTCTTCTATCAATTCTATGTTTCATTTCTTCTTTTGTCTGTAAATAATTTGTCCAACCTGTAGCTCGATTTTGACTAAGTGATTCATGAATTATCTTATTACTGATTATAGAATCATTTTCTGTTTGAGTTTGACTTGATTCATATATTTCTCTCGGTATAAATAATGGAATTTTTGTTCCTTTTAAAAGTTCTTTTTTTATTTGTTTTACAAATAAAACAGCTTTTGTTTGTTTCTTTGTTATTTTTTTTAAAACTCTTCGAACTCTAAAATTGAATTTTCTGATTTCGACTTTATAGTCTATATCTTTAAAAATAGGTTCAAAAAAGGAAGGTGTTTTTCGAGGAGGCCCAAAAGGATATTCTGTTTCCATTCCCAAAACTGTTAAAAAACAAGAATCAAAATAATCCTGTTGCTTTCGATCGCTATCAGAGAGTCGTAGTTTAGATCTGTGCCAAGGTTTCAAATGAAAAGGATATAGGATTTTGATCTGAAAACCTTCTCTTAACCAATTTTTAGGAAATTCCGTTTTGGAGAATTGAAGACCATTATAGCTGCACTTTAGATAAATTTCTCTATTCCAATCTTGGAAATCCTCATACCATTCCGGAGATTGCCGTAATAAAATACGGCCAATATTCTTAACTATTATGAATAAGGGTAATTTAATATATCTTCTAAAAATTGATTGAGCTAGTAACAGAACACTTCTTGTTTTTTGTGCATATGGAATGTTATCCCAGAATTCCATTGCGTCTTCCTGGTTATTTTTTTTTATTTGGAATTGTTGATCTAAAATTTCGAATTCTGACTTTTTACCCAACCAATCTCTAATATTAAAAAAAAGTTTCATTAGGTTGGATATAGGAAAAGGAAAATCCTCCATTTTTTCCAAAAAAAGGGGGGAATGGGGATTTCCTTGAGAGGGTCCCCAAATAACCATTTTACGCCTTTGAACGCGCATAGATCCTTTTATTACGGCTCGACGAAAATCCGGTTCTTCTAAATAACTTATAAAACCCGAATCTCTATTAAATTTTGTATAAAAATTATAATTCTTGA